TTGGATTTATACCAATGAAAAAAAAAAGTTAAATTTGAATAATGAATTGATAAATCGAATCAAAATTATAGAAAAAAATGAGGGATCTCCTAGTCTGGATAGGCTTGAAAAAAGAACCATATTATGCGATGATGAGAATAAAAAAAAATGCTTGCCAAAAGCATATGATCCTTTTTTCAACGGACCTTGTCGAGGAACACGAAAAAAACTCTATTCACATGCAATCATGAATCATTTAATTACTTATACAAATACAGAAGATTTAGTAGAAATTTTTTGGATAAATAAGATTCATGATCTACTTCTTAATGATTCCTTAGGAATTTACCGTCAATCATTTTTAAAAAAAACGGAAAAGTCCTTCATCTCAATTGATGAATTATCTTCTGAGTGCGGACACATTTTTAATTTTGAAAAATGTCCTTTATTGACAGAAGCAAAAATAATTGATTCAGAAAGTCAAGCAAAATCTTTGCAATTTGTATTCGATGTAATTACAAAAGATCAAAAAACAAAGAAAAAGAAAGATATTGGAATTAAAATAAAAGAAGTCAGTAAAAAGGTGTCTAGATGGTCATACAAATTAACCGAGGATTTGTTGGAAGAAGAGGAAAAAGAAAATGAAAAAGAATTAGAAGAAGAATTAGAAGAAGAAGAGCATGAGATTCATTCAAGAAGAGCCAAACGTGTTGTAATTTATAACGATAATGATCAAAATACCAATTCTATTTCTAGTACTAAGAATGCTAGTAACAATGAGAAAAATGATAATAAAACGGAAGAGGAAGAGGAAGAGGTAGCTCTGATACGTTACTCCCAACAATCGTGTTTTCGTCGCAATCTAATCAAAGGATCCATGCGCGCTCAAAGACGTAAAACAGTTATTTGGGACCTCTTTCAAGTAAATGCGCATTCCCCACTTTTTTTGGACCGTATATACAAAACATCTTTTTTTTATTCTTTTCATATTAATGAAATGAAGAATCTTATTTTGAGGAATTGGATGGGTAGAGAACGAGAATCTGAATTTAAAATTTTAGATTCCCATTTTGAAAATGAAGAGACAAAAGAAGAAAAGGATAAAAAAGAACGTATAGAAATATCAGAAGCTTGGGATACCTTTGTATTTATTCAAGCAATAAGAGGTTTAATGTTAGTAATCCAATCTTTTTTTAGAAAATACATTATATTGCCTTCATTTATAATAGCTAAAAATATTTTACGTATGTTATTATTTCAATTCCCCGAGTGGTACGAGGATTTGAAGGAATGGAATAGAGAAATGCATATTAAATGCACCTATAATGGTGTTCAATTATCAGAAACAGAATTTCCCCAAGATTGGTTAACAGACGGCATTCAGATAAAGATTCTATATCCTTTCTGTCTAAAACCTTGGCGAAAAGCTAAGGTACGATCTCATCATAGAGATCGAGGAGATTCAAAATATAAAAACAAAAATTTTTGTTTTTTAACAGTCTGGGGAATGGAAGCAGAACTTCCCTTTGGTTCTCCCCGAAAACGACCTTCTTTTTTTGAACCTATTTATAAAGAACTCAAAAAAAGAAATAGAAGGGTAAAAAATAAGATTTTACAAGTTATAAACTTTTTGAAGGAAAGAATAAAATCCTTTATATTTATAAAAGTTAGAAAAGAAAAAACAAAATGGGTCACTAAAATATTTATAGTTATCAAACTCATAATGAAAAAATTGGAAAAAATAAATCCAATTTTTTTATTTGAGTTGAGGAAAGAAAAAGTATATGAAATGAAGGAAAACGAAAAAGATTTACAAAAAAATAAAAAGATTCTTCGCGAATCATCTGTTCGAATTCGACCAAAAAATTGGTTAAATTATTCACTAATAGAAAGAAGAATGAAAGATCTTTCTGATAAGACAATAAAAATCAGGAATCAAATAGAACGAAACGAAAAAGAAAAAAAAAAAGATATAGTTATAATTTATGATAATAAAAGGCCGGAATCTTTGAAAATCTTAAAAAGGAAAAATATCCGATTAATGCGTAAATCGCACTACTTTATAAAATCATTCATTGAAAAAATATACATAGATATTTTACTATGTACCATTAGCATTCCTAAGATCAATGCAAAACTTTTCTTTAAATCAAAAAAAAATATCTTTAATAAATCCATTTACAACAATAAAAGAAATAAAGAACAAGAAGGAATTGATGAAACAAATCAAAATACAATGAAGTTGAATTTTGGTTTGACTATAAAAAAGTTGTTTTCAAATACTTATAGTACTGAGAATAGGAATCCAAATTCCGATACTTATTGGAACTTATCTTCCCTATCTCAAGCATATGTATTTTACAAATTATCACAAACCCAATTACTTAATAAGGATCGCTTGAGACCTGTATTTCAATATAAAGGAAACTCTCCTTTTTTTAAGGAAAAATTAAAAGACTCTTGTATGATAATGATACACGGAATATTTGATTCCAAATCAAGACATAATAAAATTCATTCGTATGTAATGAACGAATGGAAAAACTGGTTAAAAGGTCATTATCAATACGATCCATCTCAAAAAAAATGGTCTCGATTAGTAACTAAAGAATGGCGAAATAGAATCAATCAACGCTGTATGATTCAAAACCAAAACAAGGAATCAATCCAATTGGATTTATATAAAAAATACCAATTCATTCATTCCATGAAAAAAAATAACTATGCAGCGGATTCTTTTATGAGTCAAAAAGAAAAATGGAAAAAAAATCACAGATATGATCTTTTATCATATAAATACATAAGTCCTCCTAATTCATATATTTCTGGATCAACATTAGAATTTGAAATAAACGGGGATCGAGAAATTCCATATCATTTCAATACATCGAAACCCGAATCATTTTATGTATTAGTAAGTATACCTAGTAATAATTATCTAGAAAAAGGATATATTATTGATAGGAATATAAATTTGGATAGAAAATATTTTGATTGTAGAATTCCTCATTTTTGTTTTAGAAAGAATATTGAGATCTGGACCAATGCACATATTGGCATGACGATTCATAAAAATACTAAGACTGAAATTAAAAATTTAAAAAAAATGAAAAAAAAAGATCTTTTTTCTACTACGGTTCGTCAAGACATCAAACCATGCAATCAAAAAAGAAACTTTTTTGATTGCATGGGAATGCATCAAGAGGGGTTCTCTGATACTGCATCAAATCATAATACTATATCCAATCTCGAATCTTGGTTCTTCCCAGAATTTGTGCAACTTTTTAACATATATAAGATTCAACCTTGGATCATTCCAATCAAATCACTCTTTTTTCATTTTAATAAAAATGAAAAAATAAATATAAATACAAAGAAAAATCCTCATGAATCGTCTAATAAAAAAGATCTTGAATTAGTAAATTACAAGCAGGAAGAACAAGAACAACAGGATCAAGGAAATCTTATATCGAATCTACGAAAACAAGAGAATAAAAAAGCTGTTGAAGAAGATTACGCAAGATTAGACATAGAAATTAAAAAGGGTAGAAAAAAAAAAAAATCTCAATATAAGAGAAAAAAACAAACGGAACTAGATTACTTTTTGAAAAAATATTTCCTTTTTCAATTAAGATGGGCTGATCCCTTGAATCAAAGAATAATGAACAATATTAGGGTATATTGTCTCCTACTTAGATTGATAAACCCAAAGGAAATTGCCATATCCTCGATTCAAAGAGGTGAAATAAATCTAGACGAAATGCTAATTCAAAAGGAGCTAGTTCTTACAGAATTGATAAGAAAGGGAATATTTATTATTGAACCAATTCGTCTATCTATAAGAAGGGACGGAAAATCTATTGTATATCAAACTATGGATATTTCATTGGTTGAGAAGAAGAAGCACCAAACAAATAGAAAATACGCAAAAAAAAGACATATTGAGAAAGAGGGGTTTGAAAAATCCATTCCACGATACAGCCACTTATTTTTTAGTGAAGACAAAAATCATTATGATTTCCTTATTCCTGAAAATATTCTATCTCCTAGGCATCGGAGAGAATTTCGAATTCTAATTTGTTTCAATTCACGGAATTGGAATGTTTTGGATAGAAATCCAAGATTTTGCAATGAAAAGAAAATAAAAAACTGTGGACAATTTTTGAATCAGAACAAGCATATTAACACCGATGCAAAAAATTTAATGAAATTCAAATTGTTTCTTTGGCCCAATTATCGATTAGAAGATTTAGCTTGTATGAATCGTTATTGGTTTGATACCAATAACAGCAGTCGTTTCAGTATGTCAAGAATACATATGTATTCACAATTCAGAATGAATTCAATTCAAATGCAAAATTAAAAAATTTTTATTTTGATATTTTTTTTATATTTTCTAGTGGATTTCCTACATATCGTGTGACATATTCTGTAGATGAAAGCCGAAATATATAGACTGTATAACATTAGAATTTCTAACACATGATGCTGATTTCATAGTGTATCCATTTTCACTAGGAGTAGCAGAACCTTTTTAGTTTAAGTAAAACTAAATCGTTCTATTTCGTGAATGCATATATTTATCAGACCCTTTTTATCCAATATCCAAATCCAATTTCGATTTATACTAGATGAAAATAACTGTCATAATAAATCTTATTATTTTTCCTGATCGGTAAAATTCACAGAAAATAAAAATTTTAATTTATTTTATGGTCAAAAATTCATTTATCTCAGTTATTCCACAAGAAGAAAAAGACGAAAATAGTGGGTCTGTTGAATTTCAAGTATTCCATTTCACCAGTAAGATACGGAGACTTACTTCACATTTAGAATTGCACAAAAGAGATTTTTTATCACAAAGGGGTCTGCGAATAATTCTGGGAAAACGTCAACGATTATTGACTTATTTGTCAAAGAAAAATAAAGTGCGTTATAAGAGATTAATGGATCAGTTAGATATTCGGGAACCAAAAACTCGTTAATTTAAATTCAATTTATTATTTGAGTTTATTATTAGCCTTGTTATTTTTTTTTTTTTATTAATTATTTATATTATATTTAATTATTTTAATTATTTTCTAATAATTAGAATAATTGATAATAATTATTTAATATTTAATAATATAATAGTTTTATTTTAGATTTATATTATAGTTATTTTTTATATTATTTTTATATTATAGTTATAATATTAGAATATTCTTATTTTAATTTTTTTTTTTGATAGAATTTACATTTTATATATGACTATATGAATATGAATAGGATTATTTAGAATTACTAGAATTATACTAAATTCAATTTCAATTAGGATAAATTAGGATATATATATATGAAAAATGAAAATATAATATATTTAATATTAAGAAAATAAACATGATTCGTATGTACAACTCATATTTCATGGTTATTCAAACGTAAATCAAAGGATCTTGGCCCTTTCTCATAAACAGATTTTAAAATCTATTGATTCTATAAATTTTAAAAAATCATTGATTCGTCTGGTATCTACAATAGAAAATATATGATTTCCATCATTTTCTAATTAAAATTTTATCAGATCGAAAATCTTTTGTGTTCAAAACTTAAATTTATAGACCCAATGTCGCATTCAGTAAAAATTTATGATACATGTATAGGGTGTACCCAATGTGTACGAGCTTGTCCCACGGATGTATTAGAAATGATACCTTGGGACGGATGTAAAGCTAAGCAAATTGCTTCCGCGCCAAGAACCGAGGATTGTGTAGGTTGTAAGAGATGTGAATCCGCTTGCCCAACGGATTTTTTGAGTGTCCGTGTTTATTTATGGCATGAAACAACTCGCAGCATGGGTCTTTCTTATTGATATGTAACAAAAAACTCCCCTTGAATCATTTGATTCCTCTTTACCGAGAAAACTCCGTACTCGAGAAAAGAAAATAAAAATATATTATTCTTCTCCCGAGCACGGAGTTTTCTGGTCAAAATTTATCTTGTCTTTATCACGAGTTATTTTACTTGGTTAACAATACTTCTGGTTTTGCCGATATTTGCGGGTTCTTCAATTGTCCTTTTCCTTCATAAAGGAAATAAGGCGTATAGGAGGGATACTATATGTATATGTATCCTGGAGCTCCCTCTAATGACCTATGTATTTTGTTCCAATTGGACGATCCATTAAACCAATTGAAGGAAGATTCTAAATGGATAAATATTTTTTTATTTTCACTGGAGACTGGGAATCGATGGACTTTCCATAGGACCCATTTTACTGACAGGATTTATCACTTGAACCAACAAACATTAGATTTCGAAAAATTAGCTAATCAATCATATCCCACAGCAGTGGAAATAATATTCCATTTTGGTTTTCTTATAGCTTATGCTGTCAAATCGCCGATGATACCCCTACATACATGATTACCAGATACCCACGGGGAAGCGCATTACAGTACATGTATGCTTCTAGCTGGAATCTTATTAAAGATGGGAACATATGGATTGATTCGGATCAATATGGAATTGTTAGCTCGCGCTCATTCTAAATTCTCTCTCTGGTTGATCATAGTAGGAATAATACAAATCTTTTATGCAGCTTCAACATCTCTTGGTCAACGCAATTTTAAAAAGCATATTGCCTATTCTTACGTATCTCATATGGGTTTCATAATTATAGGAATTGGTTCTATAACTGGCATGGGACTCAATGGAGCCATTTTACAAATACTCTCTCATGGATTGATCGGTGCTGCACTTTTTTCTTAGCAGAAACGAGTTGGGATAGAATACGTTTTGTTTATCTCGACGAGATGGTGGGGAATATCTATCCCAATGGAAAAAATATTGATATTTACCATGTTTAGTAGTTTCTCGATGGCTTCTCTTGTATTACCAGGAATGAGTGGTTTTGTTGCAGAATTCTTAGTCTTTTTTGGAATAATTACTAACCAAAAATATCTTTTCATGCCAAAAATGTTAATTACTTTTGTAATAGCAATTGGAATGATATTAACTCCTATTTTTTTATTGTCTATGCTACGTCATATTTTCTATGAATACAAGCTATTCAATATACCAAACTATAAATTTTCATATTCTGGACCGCGAAAACTATTTCTTTCGATCTGTATCTTTCTACCTGTAATAGGAATTGAGATTTATCCTGATTTCGTTCTTCCGTTATCGGTTGACAAGGTACAAGTTATATTAGCTAATAATTTTTATTATTTTTATAGAAATATAGATACTAATTCTTTTTATAGCTTAGAAAATTCTAATTAATTAGAAGGAAAGTCTTATAATTCTTTGACTTTCATCTTTTCACGATTCTTCATTGTACAATGAAAAAAATGAAGAGTGAATTAGAATTGTAATGAAATACATCTAGAGTTTTTGAGAACCATTTGAATAATTCCTCCATTCAAACGGTTTTCAAAAACTCGCACAAATACTCATTGTCTATCAGACGATGTTTTTATGTGTTCTTCATGTAGTTTATTTTATTCAATTAGATATAAATGGGAATGAACCATAACTATGGAACCCGATTCCTAATAGATTGATCCCAAAATAGCATATCCAAATTAGGAGAAATCCTATAGAAGCCACAAATGCCGAATTTGTGCCTTGGTCTTGCAATTTTTTATTTGTTCTAATATGTAAATAGATTGCAAATATGGTCCAAGTAATAAATGCCCAAGTTTCCTTAGGATCCCAATTCCAATAAGAACCCCATGCTTCATTAGCCCATACTGCTCCAGAAAGAATGCCTATGGTTAAAAAGGTAAACCCTAAACTAATGACACGATAACTCCAATAATCCAAACGCTGAATTAATTGATATTTGTAAAAATTTAGAAATGAGAGAAAAGAAGTCTTTTTAAATACACTTTCTTTTTCGTTCAAATATTCTATCGTACCAACAAAGAAAAATGACTTCCTTAAGCTTATAAAATTCTTGTTAAAAAAAAAATCGATATTTTTTCGAAATGTAATCACTATAAGAGAAACTGATAATAATGATCCGCATAAAAGAACTGCATAGCTCAATAGCATCATACTGACATGCATCATTAACCAGTGAGACTGTAGAGCAGGTACTAATATTGCGGATTGATGCATTTCAATTGAAAGACCTGACGTGGCAAAACCTTGGGTAAAAATGGCACTTGGTGCAGTTATTGTGCTTAAATAATTTTTATGATTCCCAAGATATGGAATCATATGAATAATAGAGAAATTCCACGAAAGGAAGATTAATGATTCATATAAATTACTTAAGGGAAAATGTCCTGAAGAAATCCAACGAATAACTAAAAACCCTGTTATAGAGAAAAAAGTAGCTATCATCCCCTTTTCTGACGAATTACGCAATCCTTCTATTTCATAGACTAATAAGTTCATCAAATGAATCATAATCACAATTGAGATGATCGAAAAGGAAATATGAGTTAATATATGTTCTAAGGTCACAAATATCATAAACATAAAAAAGGGTCCTTATTAAATAATAAATAATTGAAATTGGAGATTAAAATAAATATTAAAAAAAAATAAAAAATACAATATACATTAATAATACATTAGTAAATGTCAATTATTTGTCTTCCAAGTCAAAAATATAAAATTTGAAGTTCTTTGAGACATATCAATTAAGATTTTTAAAAACGTTTTTTTGTCCCAATAAAAAACTTTTTGACTGTCCGGTAGAAACAGATTTAGCTAAAGAAAAAGCTTTTACTGCCGCTAAAAAGCCTTTTTTTTTCCAAGGATTTCTACGAATATGCTTTTTTGACATAGAAGTACGTTTTTTTGGAACTGCCATTCAAAGATAGGTGACTCATTTTTATCGTTGTATGTGAAAGACATATATTGTTCAAAATGGATTACTCTTTATTAGTCATTACCTATAGCGATTCCATCAATATCAATAATATAAGAGCATAACTTTGAAAAATAAATAAATAAAAAACGAATTAAAATTAAATATCAATATTCTTTAATATTTAGTAAAAAATAAATATAAAATATAAAGAGATACATAATTGAACTATAATAAATTAATAGATCCTAAATCTATAAAACATAAATCTAAATGTAAATATATAAAATATCTATAAATTTTATAATCTTACATAAATACAATCTAATGTTAAGGGAAAATATAATTATTAAAAATAATTATAATTATATTAAATAATAATATATAATTTTATATATAATATATATAATTTTATGCCGCCACTCGGACTCGAACCGAGATGCTCTAGCACTGCTTCCTAAGAGCAGCGTGTCTACCAATTTCACCATGGCGGCTTACCTGAAAGAATAATAATAAATTCATGTTGAATTGTCTATATTCAATAGAGTTTAGGAAACAATGAAGCAAAATGCATTTCCATTCATATGGAAATGTTCAAGTTCAATATCAAGAATATTCAGTTAGTATTTTCGTAAGTTCAGTTTTCATAATAAACTTTTCCATTTATGTATTATAAACTATAACTATAATAGAAACCTAGCTTTTTTTATTTTATTATTGTTTTATAATTATATATAATTATAAATTAATATTTATTATTATATTATATATTATTATTATATTATATATCTATATTATATATATATTATAATAAGAATATTATTACATATATTATTATATATCATAATCATATTATATATTTAATTATTATATATTATACATTAATTATTATATATTATACATTTTATTTAATTTTATTTAATATTTAATTATATTAATTATAACTTTATATTATTGATATTGAAATTGAATTCGTGAGAAGGTTTTTTCTTTCCTATTAATTGTACTTTTAAAAATATAAAAGCATAATTAGGATAAGACAACTAAAAATTTTAATATTTAATTATACTAAGATACTAAGATGTTAGGTGTCTAAATTATTAAATTATTATAAAGAAAATAAAGAAAAAATATCGATTTTTTTTTTAACAAGAATTTTATAAGCTTAAGGAAGTCATTTTTCTTTGTTGGTACGATAGAATATTTGAACGAAAAAGAAAGTGTATTTAAAAAGACTTCTTTTCTCTCATTTCTAAATTTTTACAAATATCAATTAATTCAGCGTTTGGATTATTGGAGTTATCGTGTCATTAGTTTAGGGTTTACCTTTTTAACCATAGGCATTCTTTCTGGAGCAGTATGGGCTAATGAAGCATGGGGTTCTTATTGGAATTGGGATCCTAAGGAAACTTGGGCATTTATTACTTGGACCATATTTGCAATCTATTTACATATTAGAACAAATAAAAAATTGCAAGACCAAGGCACAAATTCGGCATTTGTGGCTTCTATAGGATTTCTCCTAATTTGGATATGCTATTTTGGGATCAATCTATTAGGAATCGGGTTCCATAGTTATGGTTCATTCCCATTTATATCTAATTGAATAAAATAAACTACATGAAGAACACATAAAAACATCGTCTGATAGACAATGAGTATTTGTGCGAGTTTTTGAAAACCGTTTGAATGGAGGAATTATTCAAATGGTTCTCAAAAACTCTAGATGTATTTCATTACAATTCTAATTCACTCTTCATTTTTTTCATTGTACAATGAAGAATCGTGAAAAGATGAAAGTCAAAGAATTATAAGACTTTCCTTCTAATTAATTAGAATTTTCTAAGCTATAAAAAGAATTAGTATCTATATTTCTATAAAAATAATAAAAATTATTAGCTAATATAACTTGTACCTTGTCAACCGATAACGGAAGAACGAAATCAGGATAAATCTCAATTCCTATTACAGGTAGAAAGATACAGATCGAAAGAAATAGTTTTCGCGGTCCAGAATATGAAAATTTATAGTTTGGTATATTGAATAGCTTGTATTCATAGAAAATATGACGTAGCATAGACAATAAAAAAATAGGAGTTAATATCATTCCAATTGCTATTACAAAAGTAATTAACATTTTTGGCATGAAAAGATATTTTTGGTTAGTAATTATTCCAAAAAAGACTAAGAATTCTGCAACAAAACCACTCATTCCTGGTAATACAAGAGAAGCCATCGAGAAACTACTAAACATGGTAAATATCAATATTTTTTCCATTGGGATAGATATTCCCCACCATCTCGTCGAGATAAACAAAACGTATTCTATCCCAACTCGTTTCTGCTAAGAAAAAAGTGCAGCACCGATCAATCCATGAGAGAGTATTTGTAAAATGGCTCCATTGAGTCCCATGCCAGTTATAGAACCAATTCCTATAATTATGAAACCCATATGAGATACGTAAGAATAGGCAATATGCTTTTTAAAATTGCGTTGACCAAGAGATGTTGAAGCTGCATAAAAGATTTGTATTATTCCTACTATGATCAACCAGAGAGAGAATTTAGAATGAGCGCGAGCTAACAATTCCATATTGATCCGAATCAATCCATATGTTCCCATCTTTAATAAGATTCCAGCTAGAAGCATACATGTACTGTAATGCGCTTCCCCGTGGGTATCTGGTAATCATGTATGTAGGGGTATCATCGGCGATTTGACAGCATAAGCTATAAGAAAACCAAAATGGAATATTATTTCCACTGCTGTGGGATATGATTGATTAGCTAATTTTTCGAAATCTAATGTTTGTTGGTTCAAGTGATAAATCCTGTCAGTAAAATGGGTCCTATGGAAAGTCCATCGATTCCCAGTCTCCAGTGAAAATAAAAAAATATTTATCCATTTAGAATCTTCCTTCAATTGGTTTAATGGATCGTCCAATTGGAACAAAATACATAGGTCATTAGAGGGAGCTCCAGGATACATATACATATAGTATCCCTCCTATACGCCTTATTTCCTTTATGAAGGAAAAGGACAATTGAAGAACCCGCAAATATCGGCAAAACCAGAAGTATTGTTAACCAAGTAAAATAACTCGTGATAAAGACAAGATAAATTTTGACCAGAAAACTCCGTGCTCGGGAGAAGAATAATATATTTTTATTTTCTTTTCTCGAGTACGGAGTTTTCTCGGTAAAGAGGAATCAAATGATTCAAGGGGAGTTTTTTGTTACATATCAATAAGAAAGACCCATGCTGCGAGTTGTTTCATGCCATAAATAAACACGGACACTCAAAAAATCCGTTGGGCAAGCGGATTCACATCTCTTACAACCTACACAATCCTCGGTTCTTGGCGCGGAAGCAATTTGCTTAGCTTTACATCCGTCCCAAGGTATCATTTCTAATACATCCGTGGGACAAGCTCGTACACATTGGGTACACCCTATACATGTATCATAAATTTTTACTGAATGCGACATTGGGTCTATAAATTTAAGTTTTGAACACAAAAGATTTTCGATCTGATAAAATTTTAATTAGAAAATGATGGAAATCATATATTTTCTATTGTAGATACCAGACGAATCAATGATTTTTTAAAATTTATAGAATCAATAGATTTTAAAATCTGTTTATGAGAAAGGGCCAAGATCCTTTGATTTACGTTTGAATAACCATGAAATATGAGTTGTACATACGAATCATGTTTATTTTCTTAATATTAAATATATTATATTTTCATTTTTCATATATATATATCCTAATTTATCCTAATTGAAATTGAATTTAGTATAATTCTAGTAATTCTAAATAATCCTATTCATATTCATATAGTCATATATAAAATGTAAATTCTATCAAAAAAAAAAATTAAAATAAGAATATTCTAATATTATAACTATAATATAAAAATAATATAAAAAATAACTATAATATAAATCTAAAATAAAACTATTATATTATTAAATATTAAATAATTATTATCAATTATTCTAATTATTAGAAAATAATTAAAATAATTAAATATAATATAAATAATTAATAAAAAAAAAAAAATAACAAGGCTAATAATAAACTCAAATAATAAATTGAATTTAAATTAACGAGTTTTTGGTTCCCGAATATCTAACTGATCCATTAATCTCTTATAACGCACTTTATTTTTCTTTGACAAATAAGTCAATAATCGTTGACGTTTTCCCAGAATTATTCGCAGACCCCTTTGTGATAAAAAATCTCTTTTGTGCAATTCTAAATGTGAAGTAAGTCTCCGTATCTTACTGGTGAAATGGAATACTTGAAATTCAACAGACCCACTATTTTCGTCTTTTTCTTCTTGTGGAATAACTGAGATAAATGAATTTTTGACCATAAAATAAATTAAAATTTTTATTTTCTGTGAATTTTACCGATCAGGAAAAATAATAAGATTTATTATGACAGTTATTTTCATCTAGTATAAATCGAAATTGGATTTGGATATTGGATAAAAAGGGTCTGATAAATATATGCATTCACGAAATAGAACGATTTAGTTTTACTTAAACTAAAAAGGTTCTGCTACTCCTAGTGAAAATGGATACACTATGAAATCAGCATCATGTGTTAGAAATTCTAATGTTATACAGTCTATATATTTCGGCTTTCATCTACAGAATATGTCACACGATATGTAGGAAATCCACTAGAAAATATAAAAAAAATATCAAAATAAAAATTTTTTAATTTTGCATTTGAATTGAATTCATTCTGAATTGTGAATACATATGTATTCTTGACATACTGAAACGACTGCTGTTATTGGTATCAAACCAATAACGATTCATACAAGCTAAATCTTCTAATCGATAATTGGGCCAAAGAAACAATTTGAATTTCATTAAATTTTTTGCATCGGTGTTAATATGCTTGTTCTGATTCAAAAATTGTCCACAGTTTTTTATTTTCTTTTCATTGCAAAATCTTGGATTTCTATCCAAAACATTCCAATTCCGTGAATTGAAACAAATTAGAATTCGAAATTCTCTCCGATGCCTAGGAGATAGAATATTTTCAGGAATAAGGAAATCATAATGATTTTTGTCTTCACTAAAAAATAAGTGGCTGTATCGTGGAATGGATTTTTCAAACCCCTCTTTCTCAATATGTCTTTTTTTTGCGTATTTTCTATTTGTTTGGTGCTTCTTCTTCTCAACCAATGAAATATCCATAGTTTGATATACAATAGATTTTCCGTCCCTTCTTATAGATAGACGAATTGGTTCAATAATAAATATTCCCTTTCTTATCAATTCTGTAAGAACTAGCTCCTTTTGAATTAGCATTTCGTCTAGATTTATTTCACCTCTTTGAATCGAGGATATGGCAATTTCCTTTGGGTTTATCAATCTAAGTAGGAGACAATATACCCTAATATTGTTCATTATTCTTTGATTCAAGGGATCAGCCCATCTTAATTGAAAAAGGAAATATTTTTTCAAAAAGTAATCTAGTTCCGTTTGTTTTTTTCTCTTATATTGAGATTTTTTTTTTTTTCTACCCTTTTTAATTTCTATGTCTAATCTTGCGTAATCTTCTTCAACAGCTTTTTTATTCTCTTGTTTTCGTAGATTCGATATAAGATTTCCTTGATCCTGTTGTTCTTGTTCTTCCTGCTTGTAATTTACTAATTCAAGATCTTTTTTATTAGACGATTCATGAGGATTTTTCTTTGTATTTATATTTATTTTTTCATTTTTATTAAAATGAAAAAAGAGTGATTTGATTGGAATGATCCAAGGTTGAATCTTATATATGTTAAAAAGTTGCACAAATTCTGGGAAGAACCAAGATTCGAGATTGGATATAGTATTATGATTTGATGCAGTATCAGAGAACCCCTCTTGATGCATTCCCATGCAATCAAAAAAGTTTCTTTTTTGATTGCATGGTTTGATGTCTTGACGAACCGTAGTAGAAAAAAGATCTTTTTTTTTCATTTTTTTTAAATTTTTAATTTCAGTCTTAGTATTTTTATGAATCGTCATGCCAATATGTGCATTGGTCCAGATCTCAATATTCTTTCTAAAACAAAAATGAGGAATTCTACAATCAAAATATTTTCTATCCAAATTTATATTCCTATCAATAATATATCCTTTTTCTAGATAATTATTACTAGGTATACTTACTAATACATAAAATGATTCGGGTTTCGATGTATTGAAATGATATGGAATTTCTCGATCCCCGTTTATTTCAAATTCTAATGTTGATCCAGAAATATATGAATTAGGAGGACTTATGTATTTATATGATAAAAGATCATATCTGTGATTTTTTTTCCATTTTTCTTTTTGACTCATAAAAGAATCCGCTGCATAGTTATTTTTTTTCATGGAATGAATGAATTGGTATTTTTTATATAAATCCAATTGGATTGATTCCTTGTTTTGGTTTTGAATCATACAGCGTTGATTGATTCTATTTCGCCATTCTTTAGTTACTAATCGAGACCATTTTTTTTGAGATGGATCGTATTGATAATGACCTTTTAACCAGTTTTTCCATTCGTTCATTACATACGAATGAATTTTATTATGTCTTGATTTGGAATCAAATATTCCGTGTATCATTATCATACAAGAGTCTTTTAATTTTTCCTTAAAAAAAGGAGAGTTTCCTTTATATTGAAATACAGGTCTCAAGCGATCCTTATTAAGTAATTGGGTTTGTGATAATTTGTAAAATACATATGCTTGAGATAGGGAAGATAAGTTCCAATAAGTATCGGAATTTGGATTCCTATTCTCAGTACTATAAGTATTTGAAAACAACTTTTTTATAGTCAAACCAAAATTCAACTTCATTGTATTTTGATTTGTTTCATCAATTCCTTCTTGTTCTTTATTTCTTTTATTGTTGTAAATGGATTTATTAAAGATATTTTTTTTTGATTTAAAGAAAAGTTTTGCATTGATCTTAGGAATGCTAATGGTACATAGTAAAATATCTATGTATATTTTTTCAATGAATGATTTTATAAAGTAGTGCGATTTACGCATTAATCGGATATTTTTCCTTTTTAAGATTTTCAAAGATTCCGGCCTTTTATTATCATAAATTATAACTATATCTTTTTTTTTTTCTTTTTCGTTTCGTTCTATTTGATTCCTGATTTTTATTGTCTTATCAGAAAGATCTTTCATTCTTCTTTCTATTAGTGAATAATTTAACCAATTTTTTGGTCGAATTCGAACAGATGATTCGCGAAGAATCTTTTTATTTTTTTGTAAATCTTTTTCGTTTTCCTTCATTTCATATACTTTTTCTTTCCTCAACTCAAATAAAAAAATTGGATTTATTTTTTCCAATTTTTTCATTATGAGTTTGATAACTATAAATATTTTAGTGACCCATTTTGTTTTTTCTTTTCTAACTTTTATAAATATAAAGGATTTTATTCTTTCCTTCAAAAAGTTTATAACTTGTAAAATCTTATTTTTTACCCTTCTATTTCTTTTTTTGAGTTCTTTATAAATAGGTTCAAAAAAAGAAGGTCGTTTTCGGGGAGAACCAAAGGGAAGTTCTGCTTCCATTCCCCAGACTGTTAAAAAACAAAAATTTTTGTTTTTATATTTTGAATCTCCTCGATCTCTATGATGAGATCGTACCTTAGCTTTTCGCCAAGGTTTTAGACAGAAAGGATATAGAATCTTTATCTGAATGCCGTCTGTTAACCAATCTTGGGGAAATTCTGTTTCTGATAATTGAACACCATTATAGGTGCATTTAATATGCATTTCTCTATTCCATTCCTTCAAATCCTCGTACCACTCGGGGAATTGAAATAATAACATACGTAAAATATTTTTAGCTATTATAAATGAAGGCAATATAATGTATTTTCTAAAAAAAGATTGGATTACTAACATTAAACCTCTTATTGCTTGAATAAATACAAAGGTATCCCAAGCTTCTGATATTTCTATACGTTCTTTTTTATCCTTTTCTTCTTTTGTCTCTTCATTTTCAAAATGGGAATCTAAAATTTTAAATTCAGATTCTCGTTCTCTACCCATCCAATTCCTCAAAATAAGATTCTTCATTTCATTAATATGAAAAGAATAAAAAAAAGATGTTTTGTATATACGGTCCAAAAAAAGTGGGGAATGCGCATTTACTTGAAAGAGGTCCCAAATAACTGTTTTACGTCTTTGAGCGCGCATGGATCCTTTGATTAGATTGCGACGAAAACACGATTGTTGGGAGTAACGTATCAGAGCTACCTCTTCCTCTTCCTCTTCCGTTTTATTATCATTTTTCTCATTGTTACTAGCATTCTTAGTACTAGAAATAGAATTGGTATTTTGATCATTATCGTTATAAATTACAACACGTTTGGCTCTTCTTGAATGAATCTCATGCTCTTCTTCTTCTAATTCTTCTTCTAATTCTTTTTCATTTTCTTTTTCCTCTTCTTCCAACAAATCCTCGGTTAATTTGTATGACCATCTAGACACCTTTTTACTGACTTCTTTTATTTTAATTCCAATATCTTTCTTTTTCTTTGTTTTTTGATCTTTTGTAATTACATCGAATACAAATTGCAAAGATTTTGCTTGACTTTCTGAATCAATTATTTTTGCTTCTGTCAATAAAGGACATTTTTCAAAATTAAAAATGTGTCCGCACTCAGAAGATAATTCATCAATTGAGATGAAGGA